GTTGGGGCACCATTTTAAGATTTTAACTGATCATAGAACTATACAGCACTTTTTGGGGTTGGGGGAGAGAATTACTACTTCTGTGGTTATTGAAATTGGGTATGATTATACCATTTCTTACAGGTCTGGATCTCACAATGCTGTACCAGATGCTTTATCAAGGCAAGCTGAGCTCAAAGCTATCATGGGAGAACCAGTATTCCAGTATGTACAAGACATAAAACAAGCATGCTACTCAGATGCAGACACCATCATAGAGGAGCTCCAAAGAGGTCAGTGTAGTAGAAAAGGGTATTCTTTGATTTGATTAATGATGTGTTGCATTACAAAGATAGATTATATGTGCCTAATGATTGGAGAAAGAAATTATTGGATGAGTTGCACACTTTCAGTGCCTGTTGGTGGTCATTTTGGGTGTTTGAGGACTTACAAGAGGATACCCAGAAGCCCGGAATTAAAAAATTTTTGATGAAAGCAGCAAGGAGTGATTTCCAACTTGATGTGTCCATCGATAATGGAATCTTTCTCTCCGCAGTTGAGGACAAAAAGACGGGGTTTCATGCAAGTTGCACGATTGAAATGGACGTCTAGGAAGGAAAAAGTAATGTAGGCCAAAAATCCCGAGAAAGATAGATAACAGGAGGAATGCTTACCGATTAGTAGATTAGAAGCATAGTCCTTAGCTTTTAGAAGCTAAGCAAGTCAACATATTGACCTAACCCTTTTCTTCTTCCCTCCGATTTAGATCTCCTCTCTTCCTATTCTTGATAGCAAGAGTCATTGCTATAACTGAAATCAATTTATGATGGCGACTCCTACTTTTTTCTTCAAGCAAGGTTTAGGCTTTTCGTAAGCATTTAAGAAAGCAGCAAATCCTTCTCACGAACTAGACAAAGAAGAGAGAATCGTCCGCTTTCAAGGTAACTGGTTATTGGCGGCTGATTACCAGTGTGACATGGATCTTCCCTCTATCTCTGAGGTGCGGTTAGGTTCTGGAGTCGGATCGGGCCCCGCAGTGGGCTTGGCCTCTGTAACGAATCTAGCCACTTCTCTCAGCTGGTAGCAAGTCCTAGAAGAGGGGCCTCTGCGAGGATGCCCCCTTACCCTTACATGTCATCTTCCCAAAAATAGGTCTTTGTTCTGGGACCCGACCTTGATTCGATCTTCCCCCAAGAGTCTGTATTGCGCAACTCCTCAATCGGAAGCTGTCGTAACGCCGAGAAATGGTAATAGTATGCGTTCTTTCTTTATTCATACATTGATTTCGAGATGCTTTGAATAGTAAGAAGTCAGTCAACTGGAAGTAGCATGATATAATTGTAGTCTTCGCTTGTTAGGCATATAGCTAGTCTTCTTTCTGAGCGAATGCTTACCTCAGGGCATCTCGTATAAGTCCTATGGTGATAAAGCTATTCTATTCTTTGGTGTGAAAGAAAGACGTTGAAGAGGCATGGATGAAATTCCCATGAGGAAGAATCAGCGGAGCGGCTTTTCTGTATGGATCGACGTCTGGCCCCCCATTTCTCGTGTTTTTTGGCTTAACATTTATAGATTCGCTATGAAACTGACAGAGATGTAAAGGCGGAAGCCTTATGGTGCTCTTTGACGGCAAGGATGCTTTCACTTGCACGCGGCAACCCGTATTCCGTATTCCTGTTGAAACAAATCTATTCTTCCAGAACCTGTTGGAAAAGCTCACTACTTCGTAGCCTTTAATGCGCCCTACCGGAGATTTCTACCAACGCGATTTTTTCTAATAAACGCCTGTCCAATTCAAAAAAGTTTCTCTCACCCAGCAGCTATTTCTTACTTTCCCTTTTCCACTCTATGGTGGAGTCGACTTTTCTGCTCCTTCGGAGCCGTCGGTGCCTAGCGAGAAAATGAATCAACGCAATTTTGGCTAATAAGAAGGGGTCGAGTTCTGAAAAAGTGAGTCAGCCCTATAGTGCGAAATGGCTCTTTTTTGTGCTTTCGAGACCGGAATGCGCTCGTAATGACCGATCCTCCATCTTCCATAACCGGAAGGAAGAGAAATGAGGTGTTGATAGCAGACTTGTGGAGGTGGTAGTGAGATTGCATGAAGGAGCAAGCAAATTACAACCAAATAGGATATCGGGATGGCAGCGGAGACCGGCCATAGTGGGTCTCCTAAATCGGGTCTTTCACAATCAAGTGATAGATAGAACTGCTATGAAGCTACTTATGTAGTAGATCACGCCGAAGAAATATACTGATATAGAGCTCTCCTCGGTCCGAACCCATGTCTCCAATCTAATTAGAACTCCGGAGTAAGCTGCTACTCTTTCATTCGCCCCAAAAGGGGCTCATTTCACTATCTTTTACACAGCGGAGGCTGTATACAGCTACAACAGAACAGAATTCGGCACCCGGGAGAGGGACGATCTCCAGAGATTCTTGTCTCATTCTATTTCCTCGTAGAAAAAGTTTTTTCTTTTCATTGATTTGTGAATCTCAAGCCAATGGCTACGCAGTAGAGGCGGAGAGCCAGGGGTCTTGAAATTACATATATGAGAAAGTTCACCTTTTTTTGGATTGGTATTTTCGGTATGAAATGTCTAGGTGTAATCGCACCTTTTAGAGACTCCCATTTTAGTAGCTATCGAGGTGCCAATCATTGGTGTGTCAACCCGAGCGGAATGGCGTATTTATTCCTTGAATGTTACCACGCTCTTTGACACGAGGCCTATTAGTGAACTATCTCTCCGGAAAGATAGAAAGATTCTTGTTATTGCGCTAAATGAAATGCATGCATTAAGATACCAAGGCTTCCATAGATTCAATTGTGAGTATGAATAATGAAGTGTGACGAGAATTCTCAAATCGGGATGTTCGAGCGAGAGACGACTACTCCTCCTTCGTCGGAGCCCCGCTTCGTTCAGAACCCAACAGTTGAGCAAGTTACCTACCTTGTGATCAACAAACCCAAGGCTTTCTTTTTTCCTAACATGCTTTGTGTGTAAGTGTCAAAAGTGCCTTTCCTCTTAAGCCGAAAATCAGTGAAGCGGATCCCAGTCATTTTGATTAAAAGGATAGAACCCGCGGTCAAGCTACTTTCTTTCAGAACCTTCTTCTTTATGTCATACTTTGCCAGGCATTCTTTATTTAACTTTCTTTCAGAACCTCATATACCGATTTCAATCGAGAGTCATGGTCAAATGGAATTTGTCCCTAAAAGCTAGAAATAGTGTATAAGCCCAAGGGATAAAGCCTAACATCCAGTAACCACAGCCTCTCCAGTATTAGAAGAGGCTAGACTACCACTTGTTCCATTCTGAACAGAAGAACTCTCAACAGAGATCATACCTTGCTCCAAAGCTGGATCCATTTTCATCCGCATCATCAACCACCAGATTAGCAAGGTTATGAAATAAATAGGATTTTTTTTCGGAATCAACAACTACAGGATCTGGGGCTTTTGGAGGGATGGCAGAGATCCCGGGATGGAAGCTAAATCCGTTAGGATCATCAGAACGCATCGAGACTTTTATCTCCAAAAAATCGTTGAATACCTAAGTTCTGCACGCATTGCAGACGACAAGGTCATGCCCGTCACGAATGCAAAGTGGCGAATAAGGAACCTGGTGTCAACCCGTCACCGAGAATGGCCTATGTTCCAAGAACCAATGCTACCAATACGGTTAGCACCTACCACTGAAACGATTCCTACTGCTGATAATGATGCGGCTACTGTTCAAAATGCACCTGCTGAGGTGAATGCTGGTGTGGCTGAAAGAATTCGTTGACTTTTTTGAGTCCAGCTCCCGTAGTGGAACCTTTCTTTCCCAGAGCCCTGTCCGCCCTTCTTTCTCCTCTCTGCTTGGCTTTGGGGTAGGGACGAGCTGGAGTAAGCCCTTGGTGGTGACCACTTTCCTGCAGCTGGCGTGCTCCTGTTGTTCTAAGGCTCCATAAAATGGCTTCTATCGTACGTGAGATCAACGGCCGGTCGAGCAGCTACGTGGATTGGGAGCAGTAGCGTAGGGGTTTTGTGCAAAGGCCTATAATATATAGGAAGTTCAAACGCCTCAGACCCATCTACTTGCCCTGACCAGTGAACTCCAGCAGAGACGCAACCAAACATACTGGAGGGGCAAACACACTCGTCTTACTCCGGGTCAAATTCTTTACTTATCGCCAAGATAGAAACCTAGGAGCAGCCCATCTAATACATTCTAACCTGTCCTTGCTTGGTATAAACCTAGCAAGAAGGAAGACTTTAAGACGATAGAACATCGTCTGCATCTATCGTCTGCAACTGATGAAACTACCCGGTCAACCTCGCTACTTATGGCTTTCAATCTCGATCCTGAAGGTATGCCGCTGAAGTGATGCGGTTATGCATCTGGCCCTGCTACCGATGGATCAACATATGCTGCCTATAATGCCACTAGCGCTGCTGGTGGATATGCCACTGATGTGGCTGGCTCTTCACCGGGTACTGGATATGCTAAAGGTATGGATCAATATATGACACACCTGGCTTAGATGCTGCTGGGTTTCGATATCCAACCGGATAGGCAACTAGGTATGTTACTGGGTATTACGCTGTTGGTTGAAATGAATCACTCGGTTATGCCGGTCCTATACCTCTAGGCGTAGATCTTTCATAACCTGGGTGCCCAACCTCCCCCAAGGTCTCATTAGAAGCGGTTAGTCCTCCGAACCGAAAGTCAAGCACGTTGTGGAGCAATTCGGGGCTTCCACTATCTTCACTTTCCTCATTCATGTCAGATAAGTTTTCTGCCGCTGACTCAACATGGTAGCTCTTCTTTCCTAGTAGCTCGGTTCTTAGGTGGCTTCCTATCCTATTAGCTATTAGCTCGTAGCTCTCTTCTTGTAGCTAGGTAGCTAGTGGTTAGGTTGTTATAGAGGAGCAGACGAGAAGACGATATGACGATAGTCTTCGTCTTGTTTATCGTCTTCCCTTATGAGTGGAATCGCTCTTTTTTCATTCAAAATACGGGGTTTCGTCGAATTGTTCC